TATTTTGCAATGTACCAGTTGTGTCCGAAACGGTGTTAATAAGGCATCAACGGGCATTTCCAGATATATTACTCAAAAGAATCGACACAATACGCCGAATCGATTGGAATTGAGAAAATTCTGCCCCTATTGTCACAAACATACGATTCATGGGGAGATAAAGAAATAGATCGAACCGAACGCCTTTGTGTCACTCTTTCAAGGAAGGGGAAAAACTGACATTATATATACATAATATATTTAAATATATACACATATTTAAATATAAACAAACCAAATCTGATTTTTGAATTCTAATTCATTTTAGATCCGACCGAAATAGGATTTTGGGGATAAGGAATAAACTAAACAAACCATGGATAAATCCAAGCGACCTTTTCTTAAATCCAAGCGATCTTTTCGTAGGCGTTTGCCCCCGATCCAATCGGGGGATCGAATTGATTATAGAAACATGAGTTTAATTAGTCGATTTATTAGTGAACAAGGAAAAATATTATCTAGACGAGTGAATAGATTGACCTTGAAACAACAACGATTAATTACTATTGCTATAAAACAAGCTCGTATTTTATCTTCGTTACCTTTTCTTAATAATGAGAAACAATTTGAAAGAACCGAGTCGACCGCCAGAACTACTGGTCTTAGAACCAGAAATAAATAGGCTTACAATTTCTTCAATTGAATCAAAATTGAATTCCAATCCGAACTCAAACGCAGATTGATGTTTTGTTCGAAAAATTCGAGAATTCAGATTTGATTGTCGTGTTGTAAGAAAAAAAAAAAAGAATCGAGAAATAAAGAAGAAATCTTTTTTTTTTATTAAAGGTGTTCATTCATTTTGACTACTTTATTTTCTATTTTATCAGATTAATTGAATTTCTACTCTACCTTCCCGGAGTTCGTTCTCCGGGGGACTCCGTTTAAATTATTCCGGTGGATTCCTTCCAATCTACTTATTTTATAATTTCGTTGGAAATCATATAAAGACAATTCCTATTTGATATAGCTATTTGGGCAAGTATTTTACGATTAAGAAGCAACTGTTTCTTATAAAGATCGTGTATTAATCTACTATAACTATAAGATACCCCCTTCTCACGAATTACTGCGTTTATCCGAGTGATCCACAAACGACGAAAATTTCTTTTTTGCCTACCTCTATCCCGATGAGCCGAAACCAAAGCTTTTATTTTCTGTTGAGTAATAGTTCGAGTAAGTCTTGAATGAGCCCCTCGAAAGCTTGATGCAAATAAACGAATTTTTGTTCTACGTCTCCGAGCTATATATCCTCGTTTAATTCTGGTCATTGAATAAATGAAACTTTGACGAATAACTAATTGATTTCCTTTCTTTCAGTTATTCTTTTCCCCCTTCCTAGTCTATTAATAACAAAACGGATTTTTCCAATGTATAAAATAAAAATTCCAATGGCTTTGGCTACTATAACCTTCCCGACCACGATTTTTTCTTTTTTCTAGGCATTTCACCTGGAATAAGAAATTTTATTCTACTAGGTATCAAAAACATAGTAAATAAATAAAAATAGAAATGGATAAAGAAATGGAAATAGTGGGTTCCGTCGTTTCTATGGTTACTTCTTAAACGGTGAGGTCTTTTCTATACACCGGAGCCCCTTACTTCATTTAATCAATGTTATTGGTAACTTGTATAGTTCACACTCTTTGGCTCTACCCATGAATTATCCAGTAATAGGTCTTTCCCAATGAGATCTACTTATACAGTAACGGTATTTAATTATAAAAGTTAGCTGGGTAGCTGACCCTCTTAGTCCGTTCTTGCAAGAGTGGGAACCTAATCTTTCTGTTTTAAAAGATTTCCCCCGCTTAATGAATAACCATTTGCTACCAATGGGGAATTACTTCTCATCTTAAATTGAAGTGATTGGATTTGCACCAATGGAAACCATAAATTTCATACACAATAGAGGGATATGATAGATTTTTTCTTTTTAGATAGTGAATGGGTTCTTCCATTCTATCCTATTCACCGGTACTGATCATTCTTACTGGAAAAATTGTTTTCTTTCCTTTGTCCCAGCCCATGATCTGAACGAGTCGCACATACACCCTAGTACATGTTCCTCGACGCTGAGGGCATCCCCGAAGAGCGGGGGATTTCGTGACATTTTTGATTGGCTGTCTTGTATTTCTAATAAGTTGTTTAATGGTTGGCATGTTGAATCGTATACATAATGGGCTGGTTTAGATCGATCCTAACCGGATGATTATGAGTGACTTCTATTGAATAGAATATTAAACCCGGTAAGAAGATAAAATATCAAATCACGGATTTGCGCGAAATCCGTGCTATTTTTATTCAACCGCTACAAGATCAACAATTCCATAAGCTTGGGCTTCTGTTGCTGACATAAAAACATCTCTTTCCATGTCTTCGGATACAACCCATAAAGGTTTGCCCGTTCTTTGTACATAAACCCTTGTGAGGGTTTCACGCAGTTTCAGCAGTTCTTCCGCTTCCA